TGAATGGCTTCGTTTTTGTAATTTTCTAATTGTTCCAAAGTCGTATAAATTGAATTAATTAAATTCAATTTTTCTCGTTCGATCTCAGAATAGCCATTCACCCGAAACCGATCTGCTTCCGTTTCGACTTTCCTTAAGCGGGCTTGGGCTTTTTCCAGCTGTTCAATGGCCCCTTCCCGTAATTCTTCTGAGTTTCGAATAGTTCTCAAGATTTTCTGTTTTCGATTATCTAATAAATCACTTAATGAAAGTAGACTCTCTTTCCATTCATTTCAAAATGTCTAGGATCTCTTCCCGAACCAAACATGAATCTTTCGATTCATTTGGCTCTCACACTCAATTACTTATGGGAAATTTCCCAATTTTTTATGTAATGAGCCTATCCTCTCTTCGCTATTTTTATTTTTTATTTTAAAAATATTGAAAACAATTACCAATATAAGACCAGAATATTCGGAGGACTCTTCTGACCAAACAAATATATGTCAGCAAAGTTGTTTTTTTTTTCTTCAAATCCAAAGAATTCTTATTCATTTATACATAGGTCATCGATTACGCATTGTACAAAAGGGAGGGTTAAATTAACCCGTTTTTCAATTTCTTGCCGTAAGTAAATAGGATTTAAGCCATTTTATCGACATGAGTGTTCTATATCGAAAAAAAAAAATATAATAATTTTATCGAAACCATTTCATTTTCATTTCTGTATTAACATAGTGGTAGAAAGAGTACTACACTGCGTCTAGACTTCAAACTATTCACTTTAACCATGGTAATAGTCCAAAATTATTGGTTAATAGAGAATCAAAGTGGATTACCAATAAATCGCGAAATGCTATAGTTCTTAAATATTTTTTCTTAAATTATTGAAAAAATTTAATTAATTCAGAAGTCATTTTCAGAAGTAATTCGCGGGATTATGCACATTTTATTAGTTATAACTAAAAAGTGCAGTTTGGTTGGATCCAATCTATTCTTTGAAATAAACAACTCGCACACACTCCCTTTCCAAAAAAAACCAATACACCTAACACTACACTAAGATTTATTGGATTTGTTGCTAAAATATCGGTATTAAACCCGAAACTTCCGGCGGATGGCCAGTAGCCCAAACAAAGGAAAGAATCGGTTATATTTTTCATATGATCTCATCTCCTCTTATGAATAGACTAATTATCTTTCTAAGATTCCTATATTAGTTAGATATATATATAGATAGATCTATCTATATATATATATCTATATATTATTTGGATTGGTCAATCAATTGGAAGATTCCCTAAAAGAATGATACTTATTCGAATTAGATACCTGTTCTTATATCCATTGCAAAATCTCTCAAGTTTTCACATTTGAGAAAAATTCTCTTAAAAAAAAGGGGGGTTATTGGACTAAAAAAGAGAAGAAAGAGGGCGAATCCGTATGTGAATTCTTCACCTTTCAATTAGTCCTTCCCCTGTGTTCTTGTCCGACCGGATAAAGAATTATAGGAGTGAAATATTAATATAAATAGAATTCGAAAAAGCAAGACCGGTAAAGCAAGTCCACGGAAAAAAGGATATGTATTTCTATTTTTTTAGGATTAAACAAAAGGATTAGCAAATAAAAGTGCTAATGCTACAACCAGTCCATAAATTGTTAAAGCTTCCATAAAAGCCAGACTAAGCAATAAAGTACCTCGTATTTTTCCCTCTGCCTCCGGTTGTCGTGCAATCCCTTCTACAGCTTGCCCTGCAGCAGTGCCTTGACCAACCCCAGGTCCAATAGAAGCAAGCCCTACGGCCAACCCAGCAGCAATAACAGAAGCAGCAGAAATAATTGGATTCATGATAATTTCCTCGTAACCTAAATATAAAATAAAGAAATAGTTAATGATATAATCAACCAATAAATTATGACTTAATTTTTCAATTACCAAGATTTATTCGGTTAAAGTAATTGATAAGAATTCCTAATTGAAAATAATAATAGTTATTGAACTCTACGAATTACTTCGAGATTTCTTTTTTCGTCTCTACCTACATACATAGTTTTTGTTTGTGAATATGTAGAACCTTTGTTCTTATCTTACCTTCAATTTGGAATCATTCTTTGAATTCTTCGTTTTTTTATTCCATTTTTTTAGTCATTGAATATTCAATTCACAATTCGAGATGAAACAAAAGGGCTTTGTTTTTTAATCCCTATCGAAATTTACAGTAGTAGCGGGGCAATTTTAGATATAAAATATTAGTGATTTTATATAATATATATGGATATGGTTAGTTCATATATAACGAGTTCGTATAGAATATCCTATCACATATACGTGGGTTTCTTCTATACTGTAAACCAATTATTTAGTGTTTTAGATTCAATCGAATTCGAAAATCATTTTTTGAAACCTCAAAAGAAAGAGTTGTCCTATAGTGATCCGATTATATACACCCAGTTTGACCTCCCGCACTTCTACTTTATTTGTTATCTTGTTTTTTTAAGCTCTCCTCCCCCTTTTATTATTACCCCATATGGCAATCTAAATAAATTCGTTAGATTTAATTATTGTTTCATAGAAATATTGGAATTTGGGTGATTTAAATGTTATTTTTTGAATATCCTTTTTGAATATCCAATATATACTAATATATGCTAATATATGCTAATCGAATATCTATATCTATCTATATAGATATAGGTAGATAGATATAGATGTTTACTAAGTAGATTATATTGAGCCGCAATATATGTGCGGCAAGCTAAACGAAAAAGACTATTTTGTAGAAAACTGGTCAATGATGGCCTTCCATGGATTCACCTATATAAGCCGCAGCTAAAGTAGCAAAAATGAGAGCTTGAATACCGCTTGTGAATAATCCAAGGAACATGACAGGTATAGGAACTACTAAAGGTACTAAAGAAACAAGAACAACAACTACTAATTCATCAGCTAATATATTTCCGAAAAGTCGAAAACTAAGAGATAAGGGTTTTGTGAAATCTTCTAAGATGTTAATCGGTAAAAGGATTGGGGTTGGTTGGATGTATTTATTAAAATAAGCTAATCCTTTTTTTGAAAGACCTGCATAGAAATATGCAATTGATGTAAGTAAAGCTAATGCAACGGTAGTATTTATATCATTTGTGGGTGCAGCTAACTCCCCATGAGGTAATTGTATGATTTTCCAAGGTAAAAGAGCCCCCGACCAATTAGAAACAAAAATAAATAGAAACAAAGTTCCAATAAAAGGAACCCACGGACCATAGTCTTCTCCAATCTGAGTTTTGCTCACGTCTCGAATGAATTCAAGAACATATTCAAAGAAATTCTGACCGAAAGCGGGAATGGTTTGCAGATTTCGAATAATTAGAATGGCTGAAACCAATAAGATAGCAATTACAACCCAAGAAGTAATAAGTACTTGGGCATGTACTTGGAAACTCCCTATTTGCCAATAGAAATGTTGACCTACTTCCACAGCAGATATATCATATAATCTTTTTAATGTGTTGATAGAGCATAATAAAACATTCATATTGTCCTCTAAAAAAATAAGAACTTGAAGGGGAATTATTTTTATTCAAACATCTCCTTTCCTTTTTGATTTGTCTACTTTCATTTTTTATTTTGAATACCGCGACTAATCACATAAAATTTGTGTTTGTTCTTTTTATATTTATATTATTTATATTTTGATTTTTTGTACAATTTATTATTAGTATAGTAATAGATTCCCTAAATCTATGAACCCCTCCAACTAAATCCAATAATTTTTTTATCTTATTATTAATCAAGAATTTCTTATATAGCTAGAACGGCCCTCACAAATTGCAAATACTAATTTGTTAAGAATTAATCGAATTGAGGCTATAGCATCATCATTAGCTGGAATTGAAATATCGGCGAGGTCCGGGTCACAATTTGTATCGATTAAACAAATTGTTGGAATTTCCAAAGTTATACATTCTCGAAGAGCCGTATATTCTTCTTGTTGATCGACGATTATTACAATATCAGGTAACCCCGTCATATATTTAATGCCGCCAAGATATGTTTCCAAATGAGCTAAATGTCTCTTCAATATAGCGGCATCTCTTTTTGGAAAACTATTGAGTCTCCCCATCTTTTGTTGCATTCTCAAGTCCCTGAACTTTTGAAGTCGTGTTTCTGTAGTATACCAATTCGTTAACATACCGCCGAGCCACTTTTTATTAACATAATGACACCGAGCTCTTATTGCAGCCCGTGCTACTGAATCAGCTGCTTTTTTTTTTGTACCAACAATTAAGAATTGTTTTCCCCCACTTGCTGCATCAAAAACTAAATCACAAGCTTCTGATAAAAACCGAGCAGTTCTAATAAGATTTGTAATATGAATACCCTTACGCTTTGCAGATATATAAGGTGACATTTTAGGATTCCATTTTCTAGTACCGTGGCCAAAATGAACTCCTGCTTCCATCATCTCTTCCAAGATTATGTTCCAATATCTTTTTGTCATTTATATTTATCCCCACACTTTTCTTTCATTTCAAAATAGAAATTTTATAAATTTTTTGAAATGAAAGAAAGAGACCCGATATCCTGAAATAGAAATAAATAAGTGTTCCAAAGGAACCTTCTCTTCTACCGAAGATTGGCCTTTGATAAATGATCGGGCCATTTTTTCTATTTAATATTTAATATGATTATTCTCTTTATTATCTTTCTTTTATTATACAAAATAAAATGACCGCAGATGAATCCGCTCTTAAGAATCATTATTTTAGGAATTATTAAATCCTAGATTGCTGTGATGTATCGCATAAATTCTTTGAAACAAAAAAAAATAATTCTCTGTGGTGAAACAAAATATCTCTCATTTCGCCCTCAAATAAATTATTTTTTTTTGTTTCCGAAGTCATCTTGTTATATTGCCTTTTCTTTGAACGGTGCATTATTCTTTTGAATCCGGTACCAACAGGTATCATTCCCCCTAAAACAACGTTCTCTTTCAAACCTTTCAACCAATCTATGCGCCCCCGGAGAGCGGCTTTTGATAAAACTCTAGCAGTTTCTTGAAAACTTGCTTCAGATATGAAACTTTGAGTATTCAGAGATGTTTTTGTTATCCCCAATAATAGAACTCGATAGCAAATAGCCTCTTCTAAGGAACGCCCTGCTCTTTCGGCTCGCAACAATCCAATAAGTTCACCGGGCAAAAAAACATTAGACATTCCATCTTCGGAAACCAATACTTTTGATGTTATTTGACGCACAATAATTTCTATATGTCTATTATGAATGTGAACTCCCTGGGATCGATAAACTTTTTGAATTTTATTAACCAAAGAAATACGACTTTGCGCTATCGTTAGCTCAGCACCAATCAAGAATCCCCAAGGAATGCCAAGAATTTTTGTTATACGCCCATTCCAAGTATCAACTCTCTTTTCTAGGTTCATCGATATTGAATCAATCGAACGAACTTCTAATACCTGTTCTACTTTTGGAAGACCTTGTGTTATATCACCCGATCTCGATTTTTCATAGATAAATGTAACTAATATATCTCCTTCAGAAAGTATTTCCCCATAATGGCCATGAACTGTTGCTCCAGGAGTCGCCAAATAAGGGTTAGCCGATCTTATTCCTACAGAATCCATTTGAACTGTTATAATTTGACCCGATTTTAGGTGTGGTGCATTTTTCGTTTGAACTATACATACATTTTCGCAAATAAATTGACCAAGACTAATTATTGTAAACGTTTTTTCACAATAATTATGGTGGAGAAAATGCCAATTCAAATAGAATGGATTTAAAATGATGTTACTACACAGATCAGGTTTATAAATTCTCTCGTTTTCGTCCAGGAAATAATATTTGAATACTTGAAAAGTTTCTTTTAATTTGTCAAGTTGCCCATTTTTAATTATCGAGATCTGATTATGAGTTATTAAACGGTAAAAATAAAAATGGGCAACTTGAGGGGCTATTCCTAAAGGACCTAACGAATTTTTAATTGGAATCATAGCATCTCTTTGAATTTTATTAATTCCCTCTTTTATGCCATTGTAATATTTTCCATCGTTGAATGATCGTATTTGAAAACAATTCGATGATGACAAAATTATCAAAGATCGGCATTTATCATTTCTATTCAACAACATACGAATAGTTCCATGATTTTGACTAAGTGATTGTTGAATTTTTTCCCTCGAATCAATAGAAAAAAATGGATTGATGGTGGTGCGGTCCGACTCATTATCCAAGATAAATCTTGAACCGGGCGGATTATTCCTTTTTCTTATATATGAAATATGGGATTTCACTAAGTCAATTCTTAAGAAATATCTAACCAAACCATTTATACTTATTTCAACAAAAGAAGCATGCGCATTTTCGATAGAAGAAAATTTTTTGTCTTGATCCCAATTTAAGACTAAACAAGTCCTAACTAATTGAATACTTGTATCAGAAATTCCCCGAATGGATTTTCCATTTCCAGAAAGAATGTAATTAATAACTTTAAGTTCCAGATTATCTCTTTCTTGGAACATATCTTGGGGAAAAAGTTTTACTAAATTGATCCTATCCGCTATTTCATATAAAATTACCGGTCGAACCAAAACAAAATACTTTTTTTTCGTAATTGTGATCCATTGGACATAGATCCAATTTTTCATTTTTTTTTCTTTTGAATTTTTTTTTACCGTTCCTGGTGGTATCAACATGGCACTGTGTCGGGATATCTTATCCATTTCTCCGGGAAAATAGATATCCCCGGAAAAGATTTTTAATTCAATCTTTTTTTTTTTCTTCTCCAATCGGACCAATCCCCTTACTCGACTTCTTATATTTAAAGTGATTAGTGTATCTACTTCAACGATACTATTGTTCCGTACCATTATGGAAGAAGATTCTGGTAAAATATGCACTTCCTCGGGAATGAAAAAAAATTGATCTACTTTAATTTGGTATTTTGTCTTAAATTCTTTAACTCCTTGATACTCAATTAAAAAATCCTCTTTTTTAAAAATGGAATTTATACCTATAGTCCTATATTTAGTAATTCCCGAGCTCTGTGTTCGGTATTGAGGATCATCGAAATAAGCAAGAATGCTATTTCTACGAAAAATACCATTGATTGGTATTTCAATCGAGATACTGGAAGCTAACATTAGCTCTTTGTCTCGTTCTTGAATCGATTGGAATTGAAATGGAATAATTAATCTATTTCTCCGCCTCTTTGCTAATAAATCCGTAGTATCATGGAAAATAGTAGGATATGTAAAATGACAATGATCTATAGATATGATTTGATTAAATATTGAATAATCTGAAATCCTTCTTTCTTTTTTATCAGAAGGATTGAAACGAAACAATTTATGTCTTACTTTTTTATTACTTGCTAAAAGGTTACAAAAATCTCTTTCTCCAGTAGAAAGATAATGAATGTTCATTTGATCTTGATCTTTTCGGATTGAAAAAGAGACTGAACCGGACCTGTATGATTTTCCTGATAAAATCCATAAATGACTTGTTTTTGGTAAGATATGGACATTACTATATCTAAATTCTGATGCATGGTACACATCGGTACTCCAATGCATTTCTCCTTCTAAGTCAGAATAGACATGTTTTCGAACTTTTTCTTTTAAATTCAAAGTGTATGTTCCTGCGCGAATCTCGGCAATTACTTGTTCTGATTTTACATATTGATTGTTTTGAACTAATAGAAAACTTTTTGGTGGAATAGTCACATTATGTATAATATCACCACTTTCAATAGTAACATACAAGTCTATATAACATAGAAAAGCAGGATGCCCATGACGTGTACGTGTAGGATGAACCAAATCTTCATTGAATTGAATTTTTCCATTATAAGGTGCTCGCACCTGTTCTGCAGTACCTCCAGTGAATACTCCGCCAGTATGAAAAGTTCTTAATGTTAGTTGAGTGCCCGGTTCTCCAATGGATTGGCCCGCAATAATACCTACAGCTTCTCCTAATTCCACCAAGTGACCATGAGTAGGACTTTGGCCATAACACAATCGACAGATCCAAGATGTATTCCTACAGGTAAAGGGAGTTCGGATAGATATTGGTTGGGTTTGAAGGGTTTTAAATCGATTGATAAGTCCAATTCCAATATCTTGATTTCTAACGGCAATGCATCGTGAACCTCTGTATATATCGTCTGCTAATACACGACCAATTAATGTTTGTATCCAAATTCTTTCCGGCATCATTCCATTCTGGGTATTCACCGAAATTCCTCGAATGGTACCACAATCCGTTCGACGTACAACAATGTGTTGAACCACTTCAACAAGTCTGCGTGTAAGATATCCAGCATCTGATGTTCGTACAGCAGTATCTACAACCCCTTTACGAGCTCCGTAACAAGAAATTATATATTCGGTTAAAGATAGCCCTTCGCGCAAATTGCTTTGAATAGGTAAATCAATCATTTGTCCTTGTGGATCCGACATTAATCCTCTCATACCCACTAATTGGTGTACTTGAGATGCATTTCCTCTAGCTCCCGAAAAGGACATTATATAGACTGGATTAAAGGGGTCAGTCATCCTAAAATTAGGATTCATTTCTTGTCGAAAATATTCACTTGTAGCATACCATATCTCAATGGATTGGCGTAATTTTTCTACTGCATGTACATTCCCATAATGATGATGTTTTTCCAAAATCAAACTTTGTTGTTCAGCATCTTGGACTAGCCATCCTTTAGAAGGTATTGTTAAAAGGTCATCAATTCCTAATGAAATGGATGTATCCGTAGCTTGACGGAATCCCAGAGTCTTTACTTGATCCAGGATATGTGATGTATATGCCATTCCGAAGTGATCTATTAATCTGCTAATAAGTCGTTTAATGGCAGTTCCACCTATCACTTTATTGTGAAAGACTAGATTGGCCCGTTCTGCCATAAGTACCTCCATATTCCACTCAGTGGGATTCGGTTCAACAATGGGTTTGAGTCAATGATTGGAAAACTGCCTTTTCTTTATCTTGATTTGCGTATAAATTGAAAAACTATGATCATCGTTAAACCATGAAGACCTGAATTTACACCGGTATCATAAATTTGCTTATCTTAGATACCAACCATCTATATGATCTATATGATTAGATATCATATGATTAGATATCATATGAATAAGCCCGGCAAAAACCTTGTATAGCTTCTTCGATTTCTCGATAAAAAGAAATATGACCAACATTGGTTCGAATGTATATAGAACGAATTTCTTTTTTTGTACTTCTTACTACTAGATAATGCTCATAAATTTCATGATAGGTACCTAAAGATTCATAGTGAACTTCGATAGGAACTTCTCTTGACGAAATAATGCGTTGATCTAGTCGCCACCGGAGCCACAAAGGACTATCGAAGTTTATTCTTTTTTGTTGATAAGCTCCAATTGCATCATAGGAATTACAAAAAAAGGGTTCTTTTTTTTTCGTATACTTATAGTTATTATCTCGAATTCTTTCATTTTTCAGATTTCGAAAATTTCTGCAATTCCGTGGATTATACCTATTTGAATAAATACCTCGACGATTCCCACTCGTTAATATGTAAAGTCCAATAAGCATATCTTGAGTTGGTACGGAAATAGGATCCCCAATAGCCGGAGACAGGAGGTTCGTATGAGAAAACATAAGTAAACGAGCTTCTGCTTGAGCTTCTAAAGATAAAGGCACATGAACAGCCATTTGATCCCCATCAAAGTCTGCATTGAATCCCTTACAAACTAATGGATGCAAACAAATAGCACGCCCCTCTACTAAAATGGGTAGGAATGCCTGTATACCTAATCTATGCAGAGTCGGCGCTCTATTCAGCAATACGGGATGTCCCTGCATAACTTCTTGAAGTATTTCCCATACAATCGGTTCTTTTTCCCGAATTTTACTCTTAGCAATTCCTATGTTCGAAGCAAAATGTTTTCGAATTAGACCACGAATTAGAAATGTCTGGAAAAGTTCTATTGCTATTTCGCGGGGCAATCC